AAAGCTTCCATAAAAGCCAGACTAAGCAATAAAGTACCTCGTATTTTTCCCTCTGCCTCGGGTTGTCTCGCGATACCTTCTACAGCTTGGCCCGCAGCAGTACCTTGACCAACCCCAGGTCCAATAGAAGCAAGCCCAACGGCCAACCCAGCAGCAATAACGGAAGCGGCAGAAATCAATGGATTCATGATAAGTTCCTCGCACCAAAAAAAAGAAATGGTTAATGATACAATCAACCAATAAATTATGACTTAATTATTCCATCGATAAGATTTTCATCTAGTCAAAGTAACGCAACTAAGAGCTCCCAATTGAAGTAGTAATATTATTAATCATCAGAACTACTTCGATATCTATTTTATAGTTCCTATCCACAGAGTTTTTTTGAATTCATAGAATTCATACAACTTTTTGTTTTTCCATTTCTTTCTTTGTTCCGAACCATTCTTTGAATTCGAACTCTTCATTCTTTTTCTTGATTGAATTTCTTTATTCAATATTGAATTGAATTCACAGTTACAAATGAAACGGAAGGACTTTTATTGGAATCCCTACCCCAATTCTCAGTAATAGGAGGGCGGATTAGATATATCTTTTAGCTCATATATAACTAGCCTACTATTACATATACATGTCTTTCTTCCATAACGTAAACCAACTATTTGTATCTTGGATTCAGTCGTATTTTAAAAACATTTTTCGAAACATCTATAAAGGAAAGTTGGCTTATAGCGATTATATATATTACATATACCTAGTTTGATCCCACTCTTCTAACGAAACCATTTTCTCTTGAATCTCATTTTTTGTAAACCCCTATCTTCCTTTTATTTAACTTCCTTTTATTTAATTTAGAATTTAGCATTATTCCACATGGATACAATGAATCTAAATGGGCGAATTTCTTAGTCTAAATCATTGCATAGAAATATAAGTCTTTGGTTGATCTAAGTTCATGTAATTTATTCTTTATTAATATTTTCTTTTGGTCAATCTTTGAATTGAATAAAACCGACTGAAATGGGAATCGCTCTATAGAACCTAATTTTTTTTTACAATTCCCTAATATCGTAATCTTTTTTACTATTCTTCTAGATCTTATAGATAGATAGATCTTATAGACTTTTTTGTCTATTTATGTGTATATTTATGTTCACGAAGAAGATTATCTCGAGCAAGGCATAGATTACCTTGCACTAAGCTAAAAAAGACTATTTCGAAACTTAGTCAATGGTGTCCCTCCATGGATTCACCTATATAAGCCGCAGCTAAAGTTGCAAAAATAAGAGCTTGAATACCACTTGTAAATAATCCAAGGAACATGACAGGTATAGGAACCACTGAAGGTACTAAAGAAACAAGAACAACAACTACTAATTCATCCGCTAATATATTTCCAAAAAGTCGAAAGCTAAGTGATAAAGGTTTTGTGAAATCTTCTAAAATGTTAATGGGTAAAAGGATTGGAGTTGGTTGTATGTATTTACCGAAATAACCTAATCCTTTTTTGCTAAGGCCCGCATAAAAATATGCTATTGACGTAAGTAAAGCTAAAGCAACGGTAGTATTTATATCATTCGTGGGTGCGGCTAACTCCCCATGAGGTAACTCTATGATTTTCCAAGGTAAAAGCGCCCCTGACCAATTAGAAACAAAAATAAATAGAAACAAAGTTCCAATAAAGGGAACCCATGGACCATATTCCTCTCCAATCTGGGTTTTGCTCACATCTCGAATAAATTCAAGGATATATTCGAAGAAATTCTGACCGTCAGTAGGAATGGTTTGTGGATTCCGAACAGTTACAATGGCTGAACCTAATAAGATAACAATTACAACCCAAGAAGTAATAAGTACTTGGGCATGGACTTGGAAACCGCCTATTTTCCAATAGAAATGCTGGCCTACTTCCACACCAGATATTTCATATAACCCTTTTAATGTGTTAATGGAATATGATAGAACATTCATATTGTCCTCTGAAAGAAAGAAAACTTTACAAGAAATTATTTTGATTCAACCGTCTTTTTTTCGACTTGCTCACTTGAATTGTATATTTTAGATACCAACTAATCACATAATATCCCCAGTTTTTTATCTCTTTTATGAGATTCAGAAATAGTAACGGATTCCGTCAATCTATGGAATTCAAAAAAGAATTTATTTATCTTATTATTAATCAGGGATTTCGTATATAGCTAGAACGCCCTTCACAAATCGCAAATACTAATTTGTTAAGAATTAATCGGATTGAAGCTATAGCGTCATCATTCGCTGGAATCGAAATATCTGTGAGATCCGGGTCACAGTTTGTATCAATTAAACAAATTGTTGGAATTCCCAAAGTGATACATTCTTGAAGAGCCATATATTCTTCTTGCTGATCAACGATTATTACAATATCGGGTAACCCTGTCATATATTTAATCCCGCCCAAATATGTTTGCAAGTGAAATAACTGTCTCTTTAATCGAGCCGCATCCCCTTTCGGAAGGCGGTG